GATTTTATGTATAAACTTTTACTTTTATATATTTTATATGTATATGTAGCGAAAAAAAAATATTGATTTATTCCCGTGGAGTATCCAGCAAGAAGAAGAAGATTGATGAAATTGGAAATATCGACAAATTCTTGCCTTGCGCGGGATAAGGAAATAAAAAAACCCACTTGTACAATTTAATCTATATCGAATTTAAATATCAGAATAGCTGATATAGTCGTCATTCAATGGGTTAGGTCCACTTACTTTTTCTTTATTTAAAATTTTATGTTGAGTTTGATAAGAACAACGGAGAAGTAAGAATACTTTGGTTTGGTAATTCATAATAGTGATTGGACATTTCATAAAAATAATTAGACATCTAATTCTAGAATATTCCTGTCAACAAACAACAATTTTAATAATTAAACATGAAAAAAAACTACTCTCTCATTACACGATAGGGTAGACTAGTTCTAATAACTACAATTATTAATTACTATTTATACTTATAGTAACTAATAATAATGAATTAATAATGTTTCATTTTTTAATAAACTTTCTAACTATAACTCGTAATAATAAAAAGTCATTATAATGGTGGTTACTATTTGCTTTTTACAAATAAAAAGAATATCTCTATTCTACACCGAAAACGAAGACTAAAACTTTAGTTTAGTGAAAAAAGCCCCTTATCGGATTTGAACCGATGACTTACGCCTTACCATGGCGTTACTCTACCACTGAGTTAAAAGGGCCCTTTGTATTCAATTCATGAATTATAGCCATTTTCATTATGAGTCTACTGCACTGCATACTGCAAACAAATACAAATATAAATAATATATGTATATATCATGTACATATCATATACATAGGGGTTTCGTTTATATTTATAAAGTAAAGGATCAATTCGATTTACCCTCAAAAGGTAAAGCGGGTCAATTTTATTTTAATAATGCAATGAATTGTTTCAAGACCGACCCCGCCTGTTTCCTTTTACTGACCAATCAAAACGAGATTTACTCGATTGATACAACGAGTTTTAAGTTAAAATTAATGAGTGAAGAAGAAAAGAAATTAAGTGAGTTTTTACACCCTTTTCCGTTATGCTGGACCAATCACTGCCCGAACGGACAGAATCCTATACCTCCTTTCGCTATATTCGCTATACTATATATAGTATTTTATATAAATACAAATTAAATAAAATAAAGCAAAAAAAAAATAAATAAATGAAAATTGGACGGTTCATTTATTCCCATCCAATAAAAAATTGAACCGAATTTTTATAAAAAAGTAAAAAAGAGTGTTCGGATTTAGTCATATCATTAGATTATATTGACAATTCCAAAAAAACTATACATACTATCATCATAGTATGATGACAGTCGGGCGGATATGCCCCTATCGTCTAGTGGTTCAGGACATCTCTCTTTCAAGGAGACAGCGGGGATTCGACTTCCCCTGGGGGTACTACGAAAGGAAGTTGATTATGGATTATCCATAAGCCTAGAATGAATTCTTCCTGGGTCGATGCCCGAGCGGTTAATGGGGACGGACTGTAAATTCGTTGGCGATATGTCTACGCTGGTTCAAATCCAGCTCGGCCCAAAAATTCGCCGCTCCATAAATATGATATAACCAATGATATAAGAAATTTGTCCTCTATAAAAATGGAATCCTTCTCTTTTACGGATCAAGCATTTTTTCTTATGTATCCATGTTTTTCTGATTCATTCTGATCTTTCTAAGACTCTAGATTGGTAATACATAATCAAAGATTATGAAAAAAAAATAGTTTTTTCTCGTTGAAAGGTTGATTATCCATTTTTGGCACTAAAAAAACATGGGTTACTAGTAATCTGTGTTACTTTGACTATAGTCCATATCTCTGTGTATATAATATCAGTTAGTATATTATTCATGTCTCTCTTACAACACGACGAAGAAAATAAAGTGGTTTTTTAAAACCATTAAGAATAAAACCATTAAGAATAAAACCATCAAGAATAAAACCATCAAGAATAAAACCATTAAGAATATGTATACCACACACCTCGCTGGGATTGTAGTTCAATTGGTCAGAGCACCGCCCTGTCAAGGCGGAAGCTGCGGGTTCGAGCCCCGTCAGTCCCGAACTAGGATCCGATCCGTTAAATAAATGGATAAATTTATTTAACGTGAAAAAAGAAAGAGGGAGCAAGAGCTAATACCCAGCGGGATCCCTATTTCTTTTGTTTTTATTTCGTATTTATCATCAGACAAATACGGGAATTTCCATTTCTTTCATTAGTGCCGATTGATAAGAGAGAGACATAACATAATAGTTAGATTCGTACAATCGGTAGTATTCTTATATTTACTTTACTATTTGAATTTAAGAGATACTTGTCCACTTTTGTTTTTCAATATTCTTGATGAATAAAATAGAAAAGAGTACCCCTTTTTACCGGAGTACATATGCAAATTGTATTCGTTTATTGTACGAGACACAACGAACTTAACATAAGTGCCCCGACAGAGTACTCGTCAGGGTAAATTAAAACCCCTTTGAGCTCCAACTTTTTTTTTGGGGGGGGGTATCCTCAATGACTAATTGGAAACAATCTATCTCATTTTCATGCAAATAAACTAAATTGCACACTCAATTTTTTATGTATGCCTTCCAGTTCTAGTCCCAATTGAAGGAAGAAATACTAATAAAAATTGAAGGAAGAAATACTAATAAAATAAAAGAGGAGAACGAGTAACACTCCTTTTTATTAAATTCATTGAAATTATATTCGATTTTTTCTACTTAACTCGTCCTTTTTCCATCTCACTCCTACTCTTTTCTTTGGATCTGTGTGTCATCCATAGAATACCATACTAGTCATATAATACTTCATAATTGTATGTATAAGTATAATATAACGAAGGAGGAATATATAGGGAAGACGATAGGGTTGGGTTATTTATAGAAAAGAAAAAGTGGAAAAGGATGTAAATTTCCTGATCCAATAAAGAATCCTTTTTCAGATTTAGTATAGATAAAGGATCTTACTATGTTATACTATTCAATTCTCGACGATGAATTTATTTGATAGATAATATATTGTTATTCATAATACTGATCCGATTCAGTATCATCAGGATGCAATTCATCCCATTGAATTTACAGGAATCCAATTTCTCATCTCTATGGGATTAGATCCCGAGTTATTGCGAAGTAAAAAAAATGAGATTATGGAAGTAAATATTCTCGCATTTATTGCTACTGCACTGTTCATTCTAGTTCCTACTGCTTTTTTACTTATCATCTACGTAAAAACAGTTAGTCAAAATGACTAATTTGATTGAAACTTGAATTATTAGTTCTTATCAATGATTGAAGAAAGGAATTCAAACTTCAAGTCTTAAACGAAATGATCTGGCTGGAATCATAAGTATCTGAGATAGTAGTATCTAAGCCTAGATAGTATGGTATAGTTATATATTATTATATAGTATATATTATCATATTCATTATTTTCATAGAAAATTGTATTGTATACGGATATAGACTTTTTCCTATAAAAAAAGCCCATATCTAGATCAATATACAATATGTATGTACATGGATTAGATGTATATCTAAATAGTACATCAAAATAGCAGCCAATTCTTTTTTTTTTGGCTACATTTACCTGTGTGTATTTCGATCGATCCAAAATAATCGAAGGCCAACTGTTCTAATTCTTAACCTATTTTAGAATTTATTTATATAGGATAGATCCCGAGATCCATCAAAAGAATCAATGGAGCAAGAATAATATGGGCGTAAACTAATTTATTAGAAATTTTAAAATAAATAAAAAAAGAGAAAAGAAAACGAAACCAAAGAATCTTTTTCTTTTTTTAGATTTCCCACCACAAGAAGCTATTACTTGATCCATTAACAGAAAACATGATCCGCGGAGTTCTATTCTATGATAATTTATTCAGATTTGTAAACGGGAATAGGTTAATAGAGTAGACTCCATTCCATTTTTATGCTTAAGACATGAGATGAGTCAAAAAAAGCATAAAAATGGAATGGAGAGGAGTCTAAAAGAAGGTGAAATAATCTAGGTGAAATACACGATTCACGTATCGTGCAACGAAAGAAGGATCTAATCTTCTTATGTGTAGAACCTCTTTTCTTTGGTTTGGACAACAACTAGTCACTTCCAATAGAAAGTATGTATTGCCATAATCTAATTAGATTAGCGGAACGACTTTATGTTCTCTTAGAACAGTAAAAGTAAAAAAAGAGGGAAACAAATAAAGAAAAAAACTAAAAAACCCATTTCTGGTTTTTGTTCATTGTAATATCCATAATTCTGGTAAGAACTGGTTTATTAAAATAGAATGTTTAGGAAGAATCCGGTTGAAAAAATTTTCCTATCATGCGTAGATTTGAGTTTCGAAATAGAACTATAGTAAAATAATCATTCATTGTTTGATCGAATGGTTATTATTCATTATTGTATTTTCTTATTCATTACTGTATTTCAGTATAATTTTGAAACAGAGACATTCTTAAAAAAGAAAAAGCTTCGCAAAACGCTCAATTAAACAATTCATACAATTAAATTAAAAAACTAGTAGTACCCCTCCCTAAAGTCCACTCCTTCCCCATACTACGAGTGAGAGGGAAAATGTAAAGACTACCATTAAAGCAGCCCAAGCGAGACTTACAATATCCATATGAATTATGTCTCCTATCTCTATGAAGGAATTATTTAATTATTGATCAATAATCATAGTGGAATTAATGGCGCAGAGTCAAAATATAATTCTGACTTAAAGCTATTAATGAACCAATCCAATGAATCTACTTGTAACAATATTCTAAGATTTCTGGTAGAATTTTGAAGTATAAGTATTAAGTACAGATATGATACACATACCTTTTCTTGAAAAATTAGATAGCAAAGGAATACTTCTATCCTAATGAAATGAAACATATGGGAATACTAAGGCCTATTGTTTGTTACCCCCTTTTTTCGACTTTTACTTTTACTCTATAAAAATAAGAGTTGACCGACTATCCTGATTGAATGTTTGATTACTCAGAGACCCTCGTGAGTCTGGATATAAAGTTTCTTCAATCCTTTCCACAACTCTTAAATGGATTTCCCATCAGCCTATCCAATCTAATTCCAGATGGAGTCAGTAGACACAATTTTAGTAATGGTAGTAAAAAATAATTAGTAATTCTTGATACTCTTTCGTACAATCTCTTCTTCAATCCTAGGAGAAAAATGGATTGTCTTTTAGTAACCTTTGGATACTTTCGACCTCTGATTTTCGTCGTTCTGAATCCCAGAATTGACTCTCACTATTAAAAAAAAAATAGCGAGAGTCAATCATATTACTAAGTAAGACTCACTTCATCCCTATTTGTATCGGTTTGAGTCACACCCGAGGACCAGATTTTGAGAAAAAAACTATCGATAGGCTTATACTTCTCCGGCTCCGGGGACAAAATTCGTCGAATTAAATCAGTAGAATAAGAAATCCCCCGTTTCTTTGTTGATTAGGCGACACCCAGATTTGAACTGGGGATAAAGGATTTGCAGTCCCCTGCCTTACCACTTGGCCATGTCGCCAAATCCGATCCAAATCTCAAAAAAAATATAAAATAGGTAAAAAAAGAGTATTCATCCATATTCTTTTACTAAGATTCTATTACTAATTCTTTTCTTTTTTTTTATCCAATCCAATTATTCTCTTCGATTGGTTATCACACCCCTTAAAAACTCCCCCTCTCTTTCCATTGAGAAGGTAAAAAATGGATTTTCGGTCACAGACTGAAAAATTTAGTGCAAATTGGAACCATTAACTATTTTTTTTTGAATTAGTGAAAAGTTCTTCAATTTGTATCTCAAATTGTTGCCTTTTCTTACTGGCATAACAAATTAATTTAAATATAACAATATATATGATATGTGTATATGTAAACCCACACCCCAAAAACAAAAATTGTTACACATATACCGGGACGAGTCTTTTTTTTTTATGTACATATCCCATATCCTTATAGGGAATCGTCGTGTTTTTTTTTTCGTTTTCTATAATACAATAGAAAAAGTAGAAATTATGATATAGTGTGACCTGACTTCTGTTGCCACAAGCAAAATTGCTATAAAAAAAAAGATGAGATGAGATATGTGGATAGGTGGATAGCTATACCGGCATATACTTTACTTAGGAAATATTATTCCTATTACGCAATTCAATCATATTCCATAAATCCATATATTATATGTAGTAAAAGTCAAATTATATTTATATTATTATATTATATAGTAAAATAGTAAAAGTTATATTTATATTAGTAAAATATATAGTAAAAAGTAAAAGTTATATTTATAATATAGTAAAAGTAAAAAAATCCGAAATTTTTTTCAACATGAAATAAAATTAACTTTAACTAAAGGGAAAACCATATTACTACCGGCTTTCTTTATCTCATTCATAGAGATTCGATTTCATTCTGAATCCATTTATTTTCTTGGTACCCAATCAATCTAATCGTATTATCATAATAATAGGTAGAAGTTGGATGAATTTTTATATTCTATATAAGACTCCATAAGTGTAAGTGGCGGAATTATTCTGGGAATGCTTTATAAATTCATTTCCATTTGTACCTGTCGCAAATTCGAACTTGTCTTGCGTCTAAAATGCTCTTCATTCCTCTGTCTCATTTCCGTTCTCATACGTGTGAAGTACATTTACGGGTACGGGGTTGTTGTCTAAAATTTCATGTGATTCAGTAAACAGAATATACATTCCATCATTGCGAAATCGAACCATATGGATCGATAAATAGTGAGCTAATAATGGGATTTTTCGATAAAAGGGAAATTGAAAATTAAGATGCTCTGGAATGATGGAAATGAGGGAATGTCCACAATACCTGGATTTAGTCAGATCCAATTTGAGGGATTTTGTAGGTTTATTAATGAGGGCTTGACGGAAGAATTTCATAAGTTTCCGAAAATTGAAGACACAGATCAAGAAATTGAATTTAAATTATTTGTAGAAAGATATCAATTGGTGGAACCCTTGATAAACGAAAGAAATGCTGTGTATGAATCACTCACATATTCTTCTGAATTATATGTACCCGCGGGATTAATTTGGAAAACCGGTAGAGATATGCAAGAAGAAACCATTTTTATTGGAAACATTCCAATAATGAATTCCTTGGGAACCTTTATAGTAAATGGAATATACAGAATTGTGATCAATCAAATATTGCAAAGTCCTGGTATTTACTACCGTTCAGAATTGGACCATAACGGAATTTCTGTCTATACCAGCACCATAATATCAGATTGGGGAGGGAGATCAGAATTAGAGATTGATAGAAAATCAAGGATATGGGCCCGTGTGAGTAGGAAACAAAAAATATCTATTCTAGTTCTATCGTCGGCTATGGGTTCGAATCTAAGAGAAATTCTGGATAATGTTTGTTACCCTGAAATTTTCCTTAATCTGAATGATAAGGAGAAAAAAAAGATTGGGTCAAAAGAAAGTGCTATTTTGGAATTTTATCAACAATTTGCTTGTGTAGGTGGGGATCCGATATTTTCTGAGTCCTTATGTAAGGAATTACAAAAGAAATTTTTTCAACAAAGATGTGAATTAGGAAGGATTGGTCGACGAAATATGAACCGTAGACTGAATCTTGATATACCTCAGAACAATACATTTTTGTTACCACGAGATGTATTGGCTGCTGTGGATCATTTGATCGGAATTAAATTTGGAATGGGTACACTTGATGATATGAATCACTTGAAAAATAAACGCATTCGTTCTATAGCGGACTTGTTACAGGATCAATTTGGACTGGCTCTTGTTCGTTTAGAAAACGCAGTTCGAGGAACTATATCTGGAGCAATTCGTCATAAATTGATACCGACTCCTCAAAATTTGGTAACTTCAACTTCATTAACAACCACTTATGAATCGTTTTTTGGCCTACATCCTTTATCTCAAGTTTTGGATCGAACTAATCCATTGACACAAATTGTTCATGGGCGAAAATTGAGTTATTTGGGTCCTGGAGGATTGACGGGTAAAACTGCTAGTTTTCGGATACGAGATATTCATCCTAGCCACTACGGACGTATTTGTCCAATTGATACGTCCGAAGGAATCAATGTTGGACTTATTGGATCCTTAGCCATTCATGTGAGGATTGGCCATTGGGGATCCATAAAGAGTCCGTTTTATGAAATATCTGAAAGATCAAAAAAGGAGGCACAGATAGTTTATTTATCACCAAATAGAGATGAATATTATAGGGTAGCAGCTGGAAATTCTTTGGCCTTGAATCAGAGTATTCAAGAAGAACAGGTTGTTCCAGCTCGATACCGTCAAGAGTTCCTGACTATTGCATGGGAACAGATTCATCTTAGAAGTATTTTTCCCTTCCAATATTTTTCTATTGGAGCTTCTCTCATTCCTTTTATCGAGCATAATGATGCGAATCGGGCTTTAATGAGTTCTAATATGCAGCGCCAAGCAGTTCCGCTTTCTCAGTCCGAGAGGTGCATTGTTGGAACTGGACTGGAACGTCAAACGGCTCTAGATTCGGGGGTTTCCGCTATAGCCGAACACGAGGGAAAGATCATTTATACTGATCCTCACAAGATTATTTTTGCAAGTAATGGAGACACTACTATAAATATTCCATTAATTATCTGTCAACGTTCCAACAAAAATACTTGTATGCATCAAAAACCTCAGGTTTCGCGAGGTAAATGCATTAAAAAGGGACAAATTTTAGCGGACGGTGCGGCTACAGTTGGTGGGGAACTCACTTTAGGAAAAAACGTATTAGTAGCTTATATGCCATGGGAAGGTTACAATTTTGAAGACGCAGTACTAATTAGTGAACGTTTGGTACATGAAGATATTTATACTTCTTTTCACATCCGGAAATATGAAATTCAGACTCATATGACAAGCCAAGGACCTGAAAGAATCACTAGGGAAATACCACATCTAGAGGCTCATTTACTCCGCAATTTAGACAGAAATGGAGTTGTGATGCTGGGATCTTGGGTAGAAACAGGTGATATTTTAGTAGGAAAATTAAGGCCTCAGACGGCAAACGAATCCTCGTATGCTCCAGAAGATAGATTATTAAGAGCCATTCTTGGAATTCAGGTATCCACTGCAAAAGAAACTTCTCTAAAACTACCTATAGGCGGAAGAGGGCGCGTTATTGACGTGAGATGGATCCGGAAAAGGGGGGGTTCCAGTTATAATTTAGAAATGATTCGTGTATATATTTCACAGAAACGTGAAATCAAAGTAGGTGATAAAGTAGCTGGAAGACATGGGAATAAAGGTATCATTTCCAAAATTTTGCCTAGACAAGATATGCCTTATTTGCAAGATGGAACACCTGTTGATATGGTCTTCAACCCATTAGGAGTACCATCACGAATGAATGTGGGACAGATATTTGAATGTTCGCTCGGGTTAGCGGGAGATCTGTTAAAAAGACATTATAGAATAGCATCTTTTGATGAGAGATATGAGCAAGAGGCTTCGAGAAAGCTAGTGTTTTCTGAATTATATGAAGCCAGTAAGCAAACAAAAAATCCATGGGTATTTGAACCGGAATATCCGGGAAAAAGCAGAATATTTGATGGAAGAACAGGAAATCCTTTCGAACAACCTGTCTTAATAGGAAAGTCCTATATTTTAAAATTAATTCATCAAGTTGATGATAAAATCCATGGACGCTCTAGTGGACATTACGCACTTGTTACACAACAACCCCTTAGAGGAAGGGCAAAGCAAGGGGGACAACGAGTAGGAGAAATGGAAGTTTGGGCTTTAGAGGGATTTGGTGTTGCTCATATTTTACAAGAGATGCTTACTTATAAATCTGATCATATTAGAGCTCGTCAAGAAGTACTTGGTGCTACGATCATTGGAGGAAGAGTATCTAACCCAGAAGATGCTCCAGAATCTTTTCGATTGCTCG